TATTCCTCGGAAACCCCCGCCAACATCACCATTTAATATTTCTTGGCCCACTATTGGCCAAACCACTTGGGCACTAGGTCCAATGTGAGTTGGATCACTTAGCCATGCTTCATAATTGGAAAAACGAGCACCATGGAAATACATGCCACTAAGCCAAAGAAAGATGATGGAGAGTTGGCCGAAATGGGCACTAAATACTTTTCGGGAAATCTCCTCTAAATCACTAGTATGGCTATCGAAATCATGAGCATCAGCATGTAGGTTCCAAATCCAAGTAGTAGTATCGGGTCCCTTAGCTATTGTTCTTGAGAAATGACCGGGTTTTGCCCATTCCTCGAAAGAAGTTTTTATGGGATCTCTATCTACCAAAATCTTTACTTCTGGTTCCGGCGAACGAATAATCATTGAGTCCTCCTCCTTCCGGACAACACATACAAAGAGACCTGCCAATATAAAAAAAAAAGATTAGTGAACTTTTGAGAGATTTTTATATTGAGTTTCTTTCTATTCTATCTCCCATCTATCTATTCCAATTTTTTTCTTTAGTTATTCACTAGAACAATTATGATCCGGAAGTTAATCCGGGGCAAGTGTTCGAATCTATTATGACATAAGATATAGGCGCTCAACGGACCTTTTTGAATCCTCTAAAACTCCTTCTGGACTTTGAATTGAAATTCAATAATTTTTTTGTGCAACCTAGGCTAGGGGATTCAGATTTGAATTTGAAATTCAAAGATGGAATTTATTTTATGTCTGTCTTATTAAATAATTTAATAGAAGAGATTATTATGCACTCTATTTCCAATTACGTGAGCAGTCATCAGCATTGCTAGAGGCCATACTGCTATTTCTTTTTAGTTTTTTTGAGTTCTCTTTTTTGAGTTTCACTTTTAGTTTGAATAACAGAAAAAAGGCAAATTCTCTGCTGTATCCACATACCATTTATCTCTACAAAATACGAGACGAAAAAGAACGATTTTTTTAGAAGGGATATAATGGAATTTTTGGATTGACTATTACTATAGCCTAATATATTTATATAATAGATATTTAGAATATTATTCTAAATTTTCAGTTTTATTGGATGGACTGATGTAGACAACAAACATTTAATTACATTAAATATACATTTAAATACATTAAATATACATTTAAATGAAATATGCATTAAATATTCTAAACTAAATATTAAATATAATAATATATAAATAAGATTATTTAGTAAGATAAATATAGTAAGAAATATAAAAATAAATATGGAAATAATATATATTAAGATATAAGGGTATATAGAATAATATAAATAGAACTAAAAAAAAAAAAGAGTGTTTTTATTAAATTAAGAACGCCCTGTGATCTTCAACCAATTCTGTGCTTCAATATAATTACCGGGGGTAAGGGCTATAGCTTGTTTCCAATATTCAGCGGCTTGATCAAACCAAGCCTCAGCAATTTCGGAATCTCCCTGTCGAATGGCCTGTTCTCCGCGGTCGGAATAGGTGAGTAAATTCCTTCCCTTAGAACCGTACTTGAGAGTTTCCTGCCTCATACGGCTCAGCAGTCAATTGTTCCATTTTTCTGGAATTAACCAAAAGAAAATGGAATGGGTTAACTACATGAGTTTCAAACTTGAATTTTGATTAAAAAAGGGTTTCATCTCTTTTTCTTTTTATTTTTATAGTTTTATCTTTTCTCCTACCTTCCGAAGAATAACACATCTACATTAACATTCTCTAATTTTCTGAAAGGTAACTATCTCAATTTCATATATCATATACTTTCTAATATGACATTTCTATGGTCTATAGAATCTTTGAGAAAGACTTCTTTTTATTTTTCATAAGAAAGAAAAGACTTACTATCTGTGGGATCTGATACTACACCGCTGCTCAAAACCTTAGGGTAGGGGATCAACTTTATTACATAAGTGGATTCCTAACTCTTATATCATGATAGATTTTGTATCATGATATAAGTTGTAAGCAGTTCTTATTGTCTCGGCCTAAAACCTCGCCAATTGATCTTTACGGCGCTTCCTCTATCAATTGGATCTTTTATCCATAGAAAAAAGTATCTAGGCATATCTCTATTTCTTCATTTTTTTTTTTACTTTTATATTCTATGAAGTTTTTTTGTTTCCTACAGCTGATAAAAATCGTAGTTTTGAACGATATATATGTACAAAGCCTTTTTTTCTATAGTGGAGATAGTCGCACGTAATGACAGATCACGGCCATATTATTAAAAGCTTGGGGTAAAAACGGATTTCGTTCGAGTGCCCGAAAATAATATTCTAAAGCTTTTGTATGTTCTCCGTTACTTGTGTGAATAAGGCCTATGTTATAAAGTATATAACTTCGATCATAGGGATCAATTTCCAGTCGCATAGCCTCATAATAATTCTGTAAAGCTTCTGCATAATTTCCTTCAGATTGCGCTGACATCCGTTACGGTCGTCATTCAGTTCAAAGAATCTCCGCTCCAGAACCGTACGTGA